GATTGAACTACAATCCCGGGAAATGGGGTGTACAGCATACATACATATTCTTATAATTTCATTCGAACCCTTTCTTTCTATTCTATTTAGATTGAAAATCGACATCTTTCTGTTACAAGAAAGACGAGTGATATACTGATATACACATGGATATGGACTATAGTGGGAGTGACACGGATTACTAGTAATCCTGTGGTTATTTTATTACCAAATCAATTGATAATCCATTTTTCAATGAAAAAAAAAAAAGGACTCTTTATTTCTATCTATCAGGCATTTCATTTATAGAGGACAAACTGGTTATATCATCCTCACGGATCGGCGAATTGTTGGGCCGAGCTGGATTTGAACCAGCGTAGACATATCGCCAACGAATTTACAGTCCGTCCCCATTAACCGCTCGGGCATCGACCCAGGAAGAATCAATTCTAGGCTTATTGATAATCCATGATCAACCCCCTTTCGTCTTACCCCCAGGGGAAGTCGAATCCCCGCTGCCTCCTTGAAAGAGAGATGTCCTGAACCACTAGACGATAGGGGCATACCCGCCCGATCGCCATCATACTATCTATGCTCATAGTATGAGCAGTTTTTTGAAATTGTCAATATACAATATATATGACTAGATCCGAAGAATCTTTCTTGCTTACAAGATTCCATAGAATGGAATTTTGGGATTGTTGATTCATGAACCATCCTATATATAAGAGAGGATAGGATCCTTCAGGGAGTGATTTGTCCGACAGAAAAAGGGCAAACCCCATTCCATTTCTTTCATTTTCACTCGTTGATTCGTTCATCGTTAAGGTGAGATATGCCTACCTCACACTAACACTAAACTAAGCCAGGAAATTCAGAAACGATAGAATTTCTTTTTTTGAGGATCGACGAATAATCGAAAAGATTCTTTTTTTTTTTCTAATAATTTAAATTTAATTTAGGGTACGAATCGAATCCCTTCATCACATGATTCGATGAAATACCTTGGATCTATATCGGATTGGTACATGTATCAATCAATCAAGCGAATCTCGTCCGGATGAATCAATAAAAGCAAAGCAATTAGGAGCGTCCCTGAAACAATTCATTGCATTGATATTTCTCAAATATCAATAACTAAAACTTCCTAGGTAAATCAAATTTATTGTTCCTGAATGAGCCCCTATGTATACATGTACATTATATACATATACATAATAGTACATACATAGATATATGTAGTAGACTCTATAGTAGCTAGTGATTAATTCATTTTTTGAAGAAAATGGGCCCTTTTAACTCAGTGGTAGAGTAACGCCATGGTAAGGCGTAAGTCATCGGTTCAAATCCGATAAAGGGCTTTTTCTACGAAGCTCCAGTCTTCATCTTCATTTTTCATCGGAGAATAGAGATATTGTTGATATTTGTAATAAAAGTAACCCATAATGAGTTATCATTCTAATGAGTTATAGGTATAAAGTGAAACAGTTGTTTATTATGATTATGATAAGTAATCCTACTTAGTAGGAGGACTACTATGTAATTCACTACAAGCTATACCCCTCCTCATATTATTCCTATTTTTGGTCCTGGGACATAGATATTCTAGATACCCAATCAAAATTGTGAATCGCCAAACCAAAATATTCCCATTTCTCTATTGTTCCAATCAAATCCCTCGGAAAAATTAGAAATCAAGAAAATCAAAAAGTAAGTGGACCTGAGCCATTGAATCATGACTATATCAGCTATTCTGATATTCAAATTCGATAGAGATGAAATTGTAAAAGCGAACTTTTTCTTTCCTTGGACCACGCAATAATTTGTCGATATTTCAGATTGAATCTTCTTGTTCCTGGATGCTCCATAGGAATAAATTGCTCTTCCTTTCCTCCACAGAGATACGTTTATTCCAAGTCCCAAGAGCAATCTCTTTTTCAATACCTTTCTTTGATTCCAGAAAAAAAGAAGTTTCTATCTATATAGGATTTAGATATAGATATCAAATCATGGCTTCAGGTACAATATATTTCCATATTGATGCATCAGATATTGATGTTCCTCCAATGCAACGGAGAACGAGTGCGATAAAGGAGGGATTTTGATTTCCAGTCTCCCTATTTAATTTAGGGGGCAGGGACAAAAAATAGGGTCCTTTTTTTTCTGCCGGATATAGGGTAATAAAAAAAAGTAAAGAGGGAAATATTCGAAGTTTCTTTTTTTTGGTTCGACCCGCGAAAAGATATACTCTGGAATTTTAGATTCATTCGAAGGAAATATAACAAAGAAGACAATAACAAACAAAAAGCAATCAAAAAAGGAAGGAGTAAGAAATTATATATATATATAGGATACTGTAGTAGTTTAGTATACACATAAATTATGAGAATCCATAAAGATATTTATTGATCTTTTCTCAATAAGATCCAAGAACAAGAATACGATTAGCTTATGGAATGGCGAGCTAGATCTGGGGAGCAACTGATAACGAGAGAAAGGATCGCTTGTTTCCTCACAGTTA